GATGTATCCCATTTGGTACCTTCGTATCCGAGAATCAACAAATTCCACCCCACATTCTTCACAAGATTTAGGGTCTTCTTTTTCAGCCCCAATCCCTCGGTAATTTCCACAAGCACAAATACCGCTTTTTATAGGTCCAGAAATTCTTTCACAAAACAATCCATCTTTCTCCGGTTTATTAGTTTTATAATGAAAAGTATAGGGTTTTGTCACCTCTCCAACTATCTCTCCATTGGGTAGAATTTTTTCTGCCCAAGCCCTGATTTGTTGAGGGGAAACTGGTCCAATTCGAAGTTGTTGATGTTTATACTGGTCGATCATAGAATAAAAATTATGATTCATTGAGATCAAGCTTCCTTCCTATTCATCTGGAAGTTCTTTTCAGATACAAGGAAATGATTCAGTTCCAGGGACAAAGATCGTAGTTCTCGAACGAGCAATCGAAAAGATTCTGGAGCACCCTCTGGATTAGGTACTGTTGCTCCAATAATCGTAGCACCAAGTACTTCTTGACGAGCTCTAATATGATCAGATTTATAAGTAAGCATCTCTTGTAAAATATGAGCAACACCAAATCCCTCTAGAGCCCAAACTTCCATTTCTCCTACTCTTTGTCCCCCTTGTTTGGCCCTCCCTCTAAGAGGTTGTTGTGTAACAAGTGCGTAATGCCCACTGGAACGTCCATGAATTTTATCATCAACTTGATGAATTAATTTTAGGATATAGGACTTTCCTATTAGAACAGGTTGTTCAAAAAGATCTCCTGTTCTTCCATCAAATATTCTGCTTTTTCCCGGATATTCGGGTTCAAATACCCATGGATTTTTTGTTTGCTTACTGGCTTCATATAATTCAGAAAACACTAGTTTTCTTGAGGCCTCTTGCTCATATCTCTCATCAAAGGTCCCTATTCTATAATGTTTCTTCAGCAGATCCCCCGCTAATCCGAGCGAACATTCAAATATCTGTCCCACATTCATTCGTGAGGGAACTCCTAATGGGTTGAATACCATATCAACGGGCGTTCCATCTTGCAAATAGGGCATATCTTGTCTAGACAAAATCTTAGAAATTATACCCTTATTCCCATGCCTTCCAGCTACTTTATCACCTACTTTGATTTCACGTTTCTGTGAAATATATACACGAATCCTTTCTGGATTATAATTGGAAACCCCCTTTCTATGGATCCATCTCACATCAATAACTCGACCCCTTCCCCCTATAGGTAGTCTTAGAGAAGTTTCTTTTGAAGTGGATACCTGAATGCCAAGTATAGCTCGTAATAATCTATCCTCCGGGGCATATGACGATTCGCTCGCTGTCTGAGGTGTTAATTTACCTACTAAGATATCACCTGTTTCTATCCAAGATCCCAGCATCACAATTCCATTTCTGTCTAAATTTCGGAGTAAACGAGCCTCTAAATGCGGGATCTCCTTAGTGATTATTTCAGGACCTTGGCTTGTTACATGAGTCTGAATTTCATATTTTCGGATGTGAAAAGAAGTATAAATATCTTCATAGACCAGACGTTCGCTAATTAGTACTGCGTCTTCAAAATTGTAACCTTCCCATGGCATATAAGCTACTAATACATTTTTTCCTAAAGCGAGTTCCCCACCAGCTGTAGCCGCACCGCTCGCTATAATTTGTCCCTTTTTAATGTAATTACCCCGCTGAACCTGAGTTTTTTGATGCATACAAGTATTTTTGTTGGAACGTTGATACATAACTAATGGAATGCTTAGAGTATCCCCATTACTTGAGAAAATGATCTTTTGAGTATCAGTAGAAATGATTTTTCCCTTGCGTTCGGCTATAGCTGAAATTCCCGAATCTAGAGCCGTTTGGCCTTCCAACCCAGTTCCAACAATGCACTTCTCGGACCGAGAAAGGGGAACTGCTTGGCGCTGCATATTAGAACTCATTAAAGCTCGATTCGCATCATTATGCTCGATAAAAGGAATGAGGGAAGCTCCAATAGAAAAATATTGGAAGGGAAAAATGCTTCTAAGATGAATCTCATCCCATGCAGTAGTCAGGAATTCTTGACGATATCGAGCTGGAACAACTTGTTGTTCTTGAATACCCCGATTCAAGGCCAAAGAATTTCCTGCTGCTACCATATAATATTCATCTTTATTTGGTGATAAATAAACCATCTGTGCCTCTTTTGATCTCTCAGATAATTCATAAAACGGACTCTCTATAGATCCCCAATAACCAACCTTCACATGAATAGCTAATGATCCAATAAGTCCAACATTGATTCCTTCGGACGTGTCAATTGGACAAATACGTCCATAGTGACTCGGGTGGATATCTCGTATCCGAAAACTAGCAGTTCGCCCCGTCAATCCTCCAGGACCCAAATAACTCCATTTTCGCCCATGAACAATTTGTGTCAATGGATTAGTTCGATCCAAAACTTGAGATAAAGGGTGTAGACCAAAAAACGATTCATAAGTAGTTGTTAATGAAGTTGAAGTTATCAAATTTTGAGGAGTCGGTCTCAATTTATGCCTGATTGCTCCACATATAGTTCCTCGAACCGTATTTTCTAAACGAACAAGAGCCAATCCAAATTGATCCTGTAATAGATCTGCTACAGAACGAATACGCTTATTTTTCAAGTGATTCATATCGTCAAGTGTACCCATTCCCAATTTCATTCCAATCAAATGATCCACAGCAGCCAATAGATCTCGCGGTAACAAAAATGTATTATTTTGGGGTATATCAAGATTCAGTCTCCGGTTCATATTTCGTCGACCAATCTTTCCTAATTCACATCTTTGTTGAAAAAATTTCTTTTGTAAGTCCTTGCATAAGGACTCAGAAAATACCGGATCCCCCCCTACACAGGCAAATTGTTGATAAAACTCCAAAATAGCATTTTCTTTTGACCCAATCCTTTTTTTCTCTTTATCATTCGGGAAAGACAAGAAAATTTCAGGGTAACAAACATTATCTAGAATTTCTCTTATATTCGAACCCATAGCTGATGATAGAACTAGAATAGATATTTTTTGTTTTCTACTTACACGGGCCCATATCCTTGCTTTTCTATCAATTTCTAATTCCGACCTTCCCCCCCAATCCGATATTATAGTACTGGTATAGACAGAAATTCCGTTATGTTCCAATTCTGAACGGTAGTAAATACCGGGACTTTGCAATATTTGGTTGATCACAATTCGGTATATTCCATTTACTATAAAGGTTCCAAAAGAATTCATTATAGGAATGTTTCCAATAAAAACGGTTTGTTCTTGCATATTTCTACCGGTTTTCCAAATTAATACCGCGGGTACATATAATTCAGAAGAATATGTGAGTGATTCATACACAGCATCCCTTTCTTTTATCAAGGGCTCTACCAATTGATATGTTTCCGCAAATAATTGAAATTCAATTTCTTGATCTCTATCTTCAATTTTTTGAAACTTCTGAAATTCTTCCGTCAAGCCCTGATTAATGAACCTACAAAATCCCTCAAATTGTATCTGACTAAATCCAGGTATTGTGGACATTCCCTCATTTCCATTCTGGAGCATCTTAATCTGAAGTTTCCTCTTTATTGAAAAAATCCCATTATTGGCTTGGCTCACTATTCATCGAACCCTACTGATTGATCTAGCAATGATGGAATGGATATTCTGTTTACTGAATCACATAAAATTTTAGTCAACTCCATCCATATATATCATACGTATGAACAGAAACAAGACAGAGAAATGGATAAAGCATCCCTAGTAAAAATTCTGTCACTTAGGCTGATGGAGTCTTTTATCGGATATCGAAATTGATCCAATTTCTACCTAATTCTTTTATTATGATATTACGATCAGGGTACAAAAAAATGAAAAATAAATGAATTCAGGATTTAATCTGCTCTCTATGAATAAGATAAAAACAGAATAAAACAGCATAGAGTTTCTCTTTTTTTAGCACACGCAATTGAATGTTCAAAATGTTCAAAAAGGAATTCGCAAATATTTTTTTGGTCATAGGAGTAATCTTTAGTAAGTACATGCTAATATAGCTATCCATATATCACATCTTTTATCATAATTGAACTTGGTGTAACATGGGTTAGGTCGCACTCTATCATAATGTCTATCTTATATTCATATTCAATGAAATATTCAAGCACGATGATCCTATATAGGGATAGGATATGTGCATAAGAAATAGACCTGGGCTCGGTATCCACCACGTATAAAAATTTCTGTTCTGGAGTTTATACTGTTCTGGGGTTTACATATACACATATATTTTATTATAATTATAATTGCTAATGTAATTGATAATGATTAGTCGTAAATCAATTGGATTTTGCATCCATTAAGGTAATAAAAATGGATATACAAAATTAAGAGCTGTTCGCTAATTCAAAATAAGAAAAGTAAGTAATAGTAAAAGAGTAATTAAATAAATAGTTAATTAAGTAAAGGGCGAATCATTCTCAATTGCCCTGCATTTTATAGTCTGTGCCCGGGGCCGTGAATCTTTTAATTTTTCTATAGATTAAATAGATCTATAGAAAAGTGAAAAGAGAAGGTAAGTTTTTAAGCGACGCGTGTTTTGAGATAAAATAAATAGAAGAAAAGAATAAAAAAAGGATCCAATAAAAAATAGGAATTCTTTTTTGGAAAAGTATAAGTAAAATGGGATTAAAGATCCAAAAAGAAAAGAAAGTAACAAATTCAAATCAAAACAAAATGAGGAGAAGAATAGAAAGATAATACTAATAAATAGAATTCTAGAAATAGAATATAAGTAGAAGAATAGAATTTAGAATTGATTTATGCATTTTGGATGGAATTTGGCGACATGGCCAAGCGGTAAGGCGGGGGACTGCAAATCCTTTATCCCCAGTTCGAATCTGGGTGTCGCCTAAATTGAATCAAATAAAAGAAATAGTGAAAATTCATCCTGGGCATCAGAACTATGAAAGTAAAAAGTCGGAAATCTTGGTATCCAAAGGTTCCTAA